AGGTGTAAAAAAGGAAAGAGATCGAAAAGATCTTTTTCCTAAAGTTCTCTTTCGTCCACTTAATATCATACCTCTCCTCAACCAATATTCGATTTCTATCTCATTATTCAATAGTTCAAGTTCAATATTCAAATAAAAAAAGAATTAGAATATTCAATATGAATGCCTGTATTTAGGACGTGTGATTAAAAGAATTAAATATAAAATAAAAAAAAAAAAGGCGAAGAATTCCCATTTCAGTTGTTTTATTCAACGATTGACCAAACGAAAATAGTAATACAATAAATAACAAATTGTATGAACTTAGATCAATCAAATAATAATATTTCTGTGCAATTATTTGGACTAACCAATTTGTCCATTTAGATTGGATACATTGGAATAATGATAAAGAAAAAAAAGAATTTACACAAAAACCTAATTCATAAAAAATGGGTTGGTTTGGAGAGGGTAGGTATATGTAATTGAATGGCTATAAACTATAAACTATAAATAAGTCAACTCTTGTAGATATTTCGATAATTGATTCTCGAATCCGATTGAATCTAAGATGAATGCTTGGTTTACGTTATGGAAGAAAGACACGTATATGTGATATTAGATATTGACTGATTCTATATGAACTAAAGAGATATTTTATTTGCCACCCGCCTCCTATGAATTTTGGCAGGGATTCTAATAACAATAGAAGCCCTTCCCTTTCCGTCTCCTTGTGACTGTGAATTGACTAAATAAATAGATGAAATTCAGAAAAGGGTGGACGAAAATAAGAGTTCGGAACCAAGAAATGGAAGATCGAAAGTCGTCTGGATTCACAAAGACTCTGTGGATAGAAACTAAAAAAAATAGCTTGAATTATGCACTAATACTATTACTTCATAATTTAACTCGAAGTTCTTAGTTACTTCGAAATGCTAGCGACGGAATTATTAAGTCATAATTCGTTGGTTGATTGTATCATTAACCATTTCTTTTTTTGGTACGAGGGAACTTATCATGAATCCACTGATTTCTGCCGCTTCCGTTATTGCTGCTGGGTTGGCTGTAGGGCTTGCTTCTATTGGGCCCGGAGTTGGGCAAGGGACTGCTGCGGGTCAAGCTGTAGAGGGTATCGCGAGACAGCCTGAGGCAGAGGGAAAAATACGAGGTACTCTCTTGCTTAGTCTAGCTTTTATGGAAGCTTTAACAATTTATGGACTGGTTGTAGCATTAGCGCTTTTGTTTGCGAATCCTTTTGTTTAATATGAAAAATCCCTATTGTATTGCCTTGAACTAATTATTTCCTTTTTCTAATTCTATTAAGATTTCACTCCTACACTTACTTATTCGTTGACAAAATAACCTGTGGGAAGGTTTGATTTGTGGGTGAGAGATTAGTATACCCATTCCCTTTCATCCTTCCCCTTCGGAGTCCAGGGGAAACTAAGGATTGCCACAAGGGGGATAGTTCACATAAATCAAATACTTTTTTTAATTTAAAATAGGAAATAAATAAAAAAGAGGGGCGAAGTGATACAAAAAGAACTCTATTCGATTTTTTAGTCTATATCTATTTAGTCTATAGGAGATCATATGAAAAATGTAACCGATTCTTTCGTTTCTTTGGGCTATTGGCCATCTGCCGGGAGTTTCGGGTTTAATACCGATATTTTTTCAACAAATCTAATAAATCTAAGTGTAGTGCTTGGTGTATTGATCTTTTTTGGAAAGGGAGTGTGTGCGGGTTGTTTATTTCAAGAATATGTTGGATCCACCCAGCTGTACCTTTTTCGTTATAACTAGAAAGGTGCACGATCTCACGAATGACTTCGGAATAAATTAAGAGATTATGGATAAGAACCATAGCATTTCGTGATTCATTGGTAATTTTTTTTTTGATTCTCTATCAACCAATAATGTGTGGCCATTAATATGAATATGGTTAAAGCAAACTGTTTGAAGTCTAGACGCGGCGCGGTACTCTTTCACCCTCTATGTTAATATGGAGATGGTTCAAAATGAATATTTTATGGATAGAGAACACTCCTATTCATAAATCATAAAATGGTTTTGAACCGTTATTGTTATTGTAAAAATGGGTATTTCCCCCTTTTATCCAATGCTGAATCGACGACCTATGTAGAAGTAAGAAGAGTTTTTTGGATTTGAAGAAAAAAAAGAAACAACTTTGTTGACAATTACATATTTTTGTCAGAAGAGTCCTCTGAATATTTTGATTTGGCATTTGTTTATATATTTTTTTGCATATGAAAATATGAACAAACAAAGATGAAAATATGAACAAACAAAGAAGAGAGGATAGGCTCATTACATTTATAAAAAGATATTATAATTTTTCTTAAGTAATTGAGTAGGAGAGCCAAATGAGTCGAAAGATTCATGTTTGGTTCGGGAAGGGATTATGGAAGCTTTGGAATAAATGTAAAGATAATCCACTTTCATTAAGCGATTTATTAGATAATCGAAAACGGAGAATCTTGAATACTATTAGAAACTCAGA